CAAATAAAAAAGAAAAAAAGGGTTCAGTAATCCCCCTCTGAAAAAACAAACAATTAGTAATAAAATGTGGATAAATAATATTTTCATCGATTTTGGATCGGATTTGGCGACATGGCCAAGCGGTAAGGCAGGGGACTGCAAATCCTTTATCCCCAGTTCAAATCTGGGTGTCGCCTGATCAACAAAATACTTAGAATTTCTTATTCTACTGATAGAATAGAACTCGACAAATTCTTGCCCTGCATAAGCAAAGGCAAAGGACGGAGCTTGTCGATACTTGATTTATAGAATACATAGTTCTATAAAAGACTGTAAGTTGTTTTCTCAAAATCTGGTTCTGTTTGGGTTCTGGGTAGCGGCCCAAACAGATATACCAATAGGGATGAGGTAAGGCTTACTTATTAATTCCAGAACTACGAAAGTAAGAGGTCAGAAATCTTGGTATCCAAAGGTTCCTAAAGGACATTCCATTTTTGCTCCTAGGATTGAAGAAAAGATTATACGAAAGACTATCAAGACTTCCTAATTATCTTACACTACCTACACTAACGTAGGGTCTACTGACTCTGTCTGGAATTAGATTGGATAGACTGATGGGAAATCAATTTAGGAGTTGTGGAAAGGACTGAAGATACTTTGTATCCATACTTACGAGAGACTCCGAGTACTCAAACATTCAATCAGGATGGTTGGTCGGCTCTTATCTTATAGAATAACAGAGTCAAAGTAAAAAAAAAAAAAGATTTCTTTGGTCGTGTAAGGAGATTACAAAAAAAATGTATGTAATAATGGTAGTGATGTCTCCCCATTCTTTCACAGAAAGAAAGACAGTAAGGCTTAGATCAAATAGGAAATGTAGGTATCCAATAGATAGTTATCTATCTTGATGGTATATTTTTTTTTTATTTTTGCTTATGAAAGAAAGGTAACAAAACAAACAATAGGTCTTACTATTCCCACATGTTCCATTAGGAGCATTCCTTTGCAATTTGCAAGGAAAAGGTGTGTGTATCATATTTTTACTTAATACTTCCCAATTCTACCAGAAATCCTATAAAGAATCTGTTACGAGTGGATTCATTGAATTGGTTCATCAATAGCCTTAAGTCAGAATCCTATTTTTACTCTGCGCCATTGATTCTACTATGATTATTGATCAATAATGGAATAATTCCTTCATAGAAATAGGAGATATAATTCACATGGATATAGTAAGTCTCGCTTGGGCTGCTTTAATGGTAGTCTTTACATTTTCCCTTTCACTCGTAGTATGGGGAAGGAGTGGACTCTAGGTATATTAATAATTGATTGAGTAATCGATTGAGTAATCGATTGAGTAATCGAATTGTATCAATTGTTTAATTGATCGTTTTGCATTGATCGTTTTTCGAAGCTTTATTTTTAAAAAGCTTGTCTCTCTTTCAAAATTATACTGGAAAGACAATAATGAATAATAACCATTCGATCAAACAACGAATGATTACTATAGTTTAGTTGTATTTCAAAACTCAAATCTACGCATGATAGGAAATTTTTTCCAACCGAATTCCTCCTAAATATTCTGTTTGGATAAACCTGTTCTTACCAGAATTATGGATATTACAACGAGAAAAAACCAATCCCTAGTTTTTTCTTTATTTGTTTCTCTCTTTCTTTACTTTCACTGTTCTAAGAACAAATCGTTCTGCTATTAGATTATGACGATACTTACTTTCTACTGGAAGTGACTAGTGGTTGTCCAAAGAGGTTCTACACATAATAAAATTAGATCTTTCTTCCGCTGAGTGATCCACCACATATCATACATTTAACATTTTAGACTCCTAGAGATTTTTTTATGCTTTTTTGACTCATCTCATGTCATGTTTAAGCATGAAAAATGGTCCGAGTCCCCTTTACTTACTTCCTTTCAAAATCTTAAGAAGTTACCATAGAACTTCGTAAATGATCTGTTAATGGCTCAATCAATGACTTCTTGGGATGGGAAATCAAAAAAATTCCTTGGTTTTGTTTTCTTTTGCTATAGTATATTCCTATACTATTCTTCCTCTATTGATTCTTTTGATGGATCCCGGAACCTATATATAAAATTATAAGAAACCTAGGAATTAGAAGAATTGGCCTTCGATTATTTTGGGTTGATCGAAATCGAGTGGATGTAGCGAAAAAAAGAAATAGAATTAGACTGCTATTTCGATGTACTAGTCTACTATTTAGATTAGATGTACATCTAATACATCATATACATACATATTGTAAATTGATCTATATAAACCCTCCATTTAGATAAAGTCTATATCTGTATACAATACAACTTTATATGATAATATCATTGTATACAATATTAGATAATATAAAATACTCTAAAGTGTGGTAGAAAGGACTATATATAGTCCTTTCTACCACACTTTATGATTCCAACCAGATCATTTCATTTAAGACTTGGAATTTTCTTTTAATCCCTTTCTTTCATTTCTTCAATCATTGAAAAAAGGATTGATAAGAACTAATAATTCAGATTCAAATTAATCATTTTGACTGACTGTTTTTACGTAGATAATAAGTAAAAAAGCAGTAGGAACTAGAATGAACAGTGCAGTAGCAATAAATGCGAGAATATTGACTTCCATAATTTCATTATTTATTTATTTTTTTCTTCGCAATAACTCGGGATGTAATCCCATAGAGATGAGAAATTTAACTCCTGTAAATTCATTGGGATGAATTGATCCTGATGATACTGAATAGGATCAATATTATGAATAACAATATCTGATCTATCAAATCGATTCATCGTCGAGAATTGAATAGTATAACATGGGAAGATCCTTTATCCATACTAATTACGATACGAAATGGGATTTTTTATTGGATCAGGAATCCCATTGGATTTTTCATCCTCTTCCACTTTTTCTTTTCTATAACCTACTGTCTTCCTTATCTTATACAACTCTCCTTCCTGTGTATTATACTTACAATTATGAGGTATTATATGACCGGTATTCTATGGGTCACACACAGACCCAAACGAGGTGAGATGGAAAAAAAGGGATTAAATAAAAAAGATCAAATATTCCAACAAATTTACTGAAAAGGGTCCTTGCTCGGTCTTTTCTTTTATTTTATTAGTATCCTCTTTCTTGTATTTATTTGTACTGGAATGCATACATCAAAAATGATGTCTACAATTTGAATGAGAATGAGATAGATTGTTTACAATTAGTCATTGAGGATACACAAACAAAGTCAGAACTAGAAAAGGTGTGGTTTAACCTGAAAAGTACTCTGTCGGGGTAATTATGTTAAGTTCATTGTCCATCGTACAATAAACGAATACCATTTTTGTATGTACTCCCGGTAAAATAGGATCACTCTACTCCATTTCATTGATCAAGAACAATCGAAAAAGAAAGTAAGACGAGGATGATATCTCTAAAAATACTGAATATAGTAATACCACCAATTGTACTAATGTACATATGATATGTCTCTCCTTTATCAATCGGGAGTAGTGGAAAGATTTTAAATTCCCGTATCCATATTTGTGTGATGATAAATGCGAAATAAAAAACAAAAGAAATAAGGATCCCCACTGGGGATTAGATCTTGCTTCCTGTCCCCCTTTTCCGTGAAAAGAGAGAGATAAATTGATAAATTCACCGGATCCTAGTTCGGGACTGACGGGGCTCGAACCCGCAGCTTCCGCCTTGACAGGGCGGTGCTCTGACCAATTGAACTACAATCCCAGCGAGGTGTATGGCATACATATTCTTAATGTTACATATTCTTAATGTAATCATAAGAACATTCTAGTCCTAGTCGTCGTATTGTAAGAAAGACAGGAATGATATACTGATATCATATCCACATATAATATGGGCTATAGTGAGAGTGACACGGATTACTAGTAACCAATAATTATTTTACGGCCAAAAGTGGATAATCAATCAGAAAAAAGAACTAAACTTTTTTGTTTGCTTTTCATGATACTTTACTTAATTAAGTAAAGTATCATGAATTAGATCCTTAGAAAGATCAGAAAGAGAAAAATAGGGATAGAGAAAAAAAATTGATCCTTTCTCTTTATTTCTACGGATTAGGCATTTCCATTTATGGAAGACAAATTGGTTATATCATATTCATGGAGCGGCGAATTATTGGGCCGAGCTGGATTTGAACCAGCGTAGACATATTGCCAACGAATTTACAGTCCGTCCCCATTAACCACTCGGGCATCGACCCAGGAAGAATTCATTCTAGGCTTATCGATAATCTATGATCAACTTCCTTTCATAGTACCCTACCCCCAGGGGAAGTCGAATCCCCGCTGCCTCCTTGAAAGAGAGATGTCCTGAACCACTAGACGATAGGGGCATATACGCCCGACCATCATCATACTATGATGATAGTATGAGCAGTTTTTTGGAATTGTCAATATAGTCTAATGGTATGACTAGATCCAAAAAATCTTTCCTACTTTCTTTTATGTTTTTATGTTATGATTTTTTAGAATTTTTTTTTTCAAAAATTCAAAATAATAATCTTATTTTGGAGTAAATCCAATTTATTGTTCCTGAATGAACTCCTATGCATATACGTATATATTATGTACATATAGTACATATATACATATATGCAGTAGACTCATAATGAAAAAAAAAATGGCTAATTCATGAATTGAATAAAACGGCCCTTTTAACTCAGTGGTAGAGTAACGCCATGGTAAGGCGTAAGTCATCGGTTCAAATCTGATAAAGGGCTTTTTTTCCACTAAACTCAAGTTTTAGCCTTCGTTTTTCAGCGGAAAATATCTCTATTATTTTTTCTAAAAAGAAAAGGATAACCACCATTATAACGAATTCTTATTATTCTGACTTTAAGTTAGGAAGTTGAACATTTATTGATTAGCAAAATGACTAATTGCACGTATTAGGAGTAGTCCACCTGTAGTGACATAGTAGTCCTCCTCATGTCTCATTATTCACAAATTTTTTGTCCTG